GTCTTTGTGGCTAAAATTAAAAGCGCAGCACTGAAGATGCTGAGATGAAGCATCAAACCTCCCATCGACATTACAAGTTTTGTCCCAGCTTTAATATCAACTATCATCAACATTATACATGCAAGCATCTGCTAACCAGTGAAGAACGCCCATAAACAGGAGCTGATATCAGGCACAACTAAAATAGCCAACAACATCTAGCCCAGCCACACCCCCAAGGGTACACAGCAGTAATTAATATTAGTAAATGAGCACAAGCTCGAACTAGGTACGATAGTACGGGTCGGCCAATCTCGTGCCAGCCGCCGCGGTTACACGAGAGACCCAAGTTGATAACACACGGCGTAAAGTGTGATAAATAATTTATCCATAACATAAGACTAAAGCTAAACTCAGCTGTTATACGCACTAGACAATGCTAAATACAATTAAACGAAAGTAGCCTTAACTCATAAGACCAATTAATATCACGACAACTAAGTCACAAACTGGGATTAGATACCCCACTATGCTTAGTTATAAACTGAACATTACAACCATATCCGCCAGAATACTACGAGCAATCGCTTAAAACTTAAAGGACTTGGCGGTGCTCAACACCCACCCAGAGGAGCCTGTTCTATAATCGACAACCCCCGCTAAACCTCACCACTCTTTGCATCTGCAGTCTATATACCTCCGTCTACAGCTCACCCCCTGAGGGGAGACAAGTGAGTACAACTAACCAATTAAAAACGTCAGGTCAAGGTGTAACATATAGAGTGGGAAGAAATGGGCTACATTTTCTTACTAAGAAAATACGGAAATACTAATGAAAAAAGTATTAGAAGGCGGATTTGGCAGTAAAAAGAAACAATTGAGTTCTTTTTAAACCGGCCCTTGAGCGCGCACACACCGCCCGTCACCCTCTTCAAGATATAATCATAATTAAATAAACCAAATAAAATTAAAAGAAGAGGAAAGTCGTAACATGGTAAGCGTACTGGAAAGTGCGCTTAGAACCAAAATGTAGTTTAACAAACATTTCGCTTACACCGAAAAAATGTTCGAAAAACCCGAGCCATTTTGAACCAAACAGCTAGCTTAATCACAACCTCTTAATAAAACTTCAACCTAAAACATTTACCACACTAGTATAGGCGATAGAAAAACAATCAATAGCAATAGTAAAGTACCGTAAGGGAAAGCTGAAAAAGAAATTAAATAAAACATAAAAGTATAAAAAAGCAAGAATAAACTCCTGTACCTTTTGCATCATGGTCTAGTTAGTCTACTGAGGCAAAAAGACCTTTAGTCTCCCCCCCCGAAACCAAGTGAGCTATTTAAAAGCAGCTATATGAGCAAACCCGTCTATGTGGCAAAATAGTGGGAAGACTTTTAAATAGAGGTGATAAGCCTAACGAACCTGGTGATAGCTGGTTATTCAATAAAAAAGTCTAAGCTTACCCTTAAATCTTATTTAAGTACTACATAACAACAATAAAAATTTAAGAGCTATTCATAAGGGGTACAGCCCTTATGAAAAAGGAGACAACCTACCAAATTGGATAATGATAACAACTAATAAATAAAGTAGGCCTAAAAGCAGCCACCTGTAAAAGAAAGCGTCATAGCTCAAAAAACCTCTAACCTTTAAATCCAAATAAAAAATCAAAATCCACACACTACATTGAATTAAATCATATAATATGATTGAACTAATGCTAGAACTAGTAATAAGAAAACACGATTTTCTCAACGCGAACATGTAAGTCAGATCGAACCAATCCCTGATAATTATCGATCCCACCAATGGAAATAAGCACTAATTATAAACAAGAAAAATCTTACACACAAACTCGTTAACCCTACACAGGTTCGCATAACAGAAAGATAAAAAGATAAAGAAGGAACTCGGCAAACACAAGCCTCGCCTGTTTACCAAAAACATTGCCTCTAGCTAAACTAGTATTAGAGGTACTGCCTGCCCAGTGATATTAATTCAACGGCCGCGGTATCCTGACCGTGCAAAGGTAGCATAATCACTTGTCTTTTAAATAAAGACTAGTATGAACGGCAAAACGAAGGCTAAACTGTCTCCTTTGTCTAATCAATGAAACTGATCTCCTGGTACAAAAGCCAGAATAACAAAATAAGACGAGAAGACCCTATGGAGCTTTAAACAAAATAGAAAGTGTACATAACTATACCTATTCTATACTGTTTTCGGTTGGGGCGACCACGGAGCAAACAAACCCTCCGAGCCCAAATAGTCAAGAGAAACCACCCAAAACACCAGAACCCTGTACTAATTGACCCAATTACTTTTGATCAACGAACCAAGTTACCCTAGGGATAACAGCGCAATCCTCTTTAAGAGCCCATATCGACAAGAGGGCTTACGACCTCGATGTTGGATCGGGATAACCTGACAGCGCAACAGTCGTCAATGGTTTGTTTGTTCAACAATTAAAATCCCACGTGATCTGAGTTCAGACCGGAGTAATCCAGGTCAGTTTCTATCTATTAAGTGATTTTTTCTAGTACGAAAGGACCGAAAAAATAAGGCCAATATAAAATACACGCCTTCACAAAACTAATGAAACCAACTAAAACACACACAAAACGAACCCAAAAATAACGGGCTGCTTGGGTGGCAGAGCCTGGTAATTGCAAAAGTCCTAAGATCTTTAAACCAGAGGTTCAAATCCTCTTCCTAGCCATGACCGCAATTAATACTGTAAACCTACTAGTACTAATCATTCCAATTCTATTAGCCGTAGCCTTTCTAACACTTATTGAACGAAAAATCCTAGGCTACATACAACTCCGAAAGGGTCCAAACATTGTAGGCCCTACTGGCCTACTTCAACCAATCGCCGATGGATTAAAACTATTTATTAAAGAACCAATCCGCCCATCATCATCATCACAAATAATATTTATCCTAACACCAATCCTTGCTCTGATATTAGCCATAACCCTATGAGCCCCAATACCAATACCAACACCAATTTTAGATATAAACTTAGGACTACTTTTTATCCTCTCAATTTCAAGCCTAGCTGTCTACTCAATCCTAGGCTCTGGCTGAGCATCAAATTCCAAATATGCCCTTATTGGAGCCCTACGTGCAGTAGCCCAAACAATCTCATACGAAGTTACACTAGGATTAATCCTATTAACTACAATTCTACTAACGGGCGGCTTCACCCTCTATAATTACATATACTCACAAGAAACCATCTGATTACTACTACCAATTTGACCAATGGCCACAATATGATACATCTCTACACTAGCAGAAACAAACCGCGCCCCATTTGATCTAACAGAGGGAGAATCAGAGCTCGTATCTGGCTTCAACGTAGAATATGCAGGCGGCCCATTCGCATTATTCTTCTTGGCCGAATACTCAAATATCCTCATAATAAATACCCTATCATCAATTATCTTTTTAGCCCCCACCCAAAATTTTTTAGCACCAGAAACAACCACCATAAACCTTATAATCAAATCAATACTATTATCATTACTGTTTCTATGAGTACGAGCATCATACCCACGTTTCCGGTATGACCAACTAATACACTTAGTATGAAAAAACTTCCTCCCACTTGTAATTCCAATAACACTTCTATACATCTCCCTACCAATCTCAATACTAGGAATTCCACCACAAACATAGGCTATGTGCCTGAAAGATAAGGTCCACTTTGATAGAGTGAACAATAGGGGTTCAAACCCCCTCATATCCTTAGAGAAACAGGACTTGAACCCGTACATAAGAGATCAAAACTCTTCGTGCCTCCAGTACACCTCACTCTAGTAAAGTCAGCTAAAAAAGCTTTCGGGCCCATACCCCGAACATGACGGATAAATACCATCCTTTGCTAATGAACCCATACGCCCTATCAATCATGCTATCTAGCCTGTCTATAGGAACAATCCTAGTATTATCCAGTTCCCATTGAATACTGACATGAATTGGACTAGAAATAAATACCCTAGCAATCATCCCATTAATAAGCCAACAACTACACCCACGATCAACTGAAGCCACAATAAAATATTTCCTCACCCAAACTATAGCCTCAGCACTAATTCTTTTCTCAGCAACAATAAACGCCTGATCATCAGGTCAATGAGAGATCAAAGAGATACTACCAATACAAACAAATATATTAACCATTGCACTAGCAATAAAACTTGGAATAGCCCCAGTCCACTTCTGACTACCAGAAGTGTTACAAGGGATCAATCTTACTACCGGATTAATTTTATCAACATGACAAAAAATTGCTCCAATAACAGTAATCTACTTAATATATAACTCACTAAACCCATCAATTCTAACACTCATAGGCCTACTATCAGCAATCATCGGAGGATGAGGCGGTCTAAATCAAACACAACTACGAAAAATCCTAGCCTATTCATCAGTCGCCCACCTTGGCTGAATAATAACAATTACAGTCTTAAACCCAAAACTAATGATATTAAATTTCCTAGTCTATATAATTTTAACATCCTCTATATTCTTAACAATAAAACACCTAAAAACAACCTCCATTAATATATTACCACTATCATGATCAAGCACACCAGTAATAATAGCCATTTCAATACTTACTCTCCTATCACTCGGTGGACTTCCACCAACAACAGGATTTATCCCAAAATGACTAATCCTTCAAGAATTGACCAAACAACAAACTATTACTACCGCAACAGTCCTTGCTATATCATCACTCCTCAGTCTATTCTTCTACTTACGACTAACATATACCATAACAATAACTAACTCATCTAATATACTTATTACAACATCCACCTGACGACATAAATCCAATCAAACATCCACACTATACTCACTAATAACTATTACCTCAATTATACTAATACCCCTTACACCAGGTGTTCTATTATAAAAACTTAGGATAAACAAACCAAGAGCCTTCAAAGCCCTAAATAGAAGTCAAACCCTTCTAGTTTTTGTTAAGATCTGCAGGACCATATCCAACATCCCCTGAATGCAACTCAAGAGCTTTCATTAAGCTAAGACCTTATCTAGACTGATGGGCTTCTATCCCACGACCTTTTAGTTAACAGCTAAACGCTCAACCCAGAGAGCTTCAATCTATTTCTCCCGCCGCTCAGGAGAAAGGCGGGAGAAACCCCGGCAGACGTAACTCTGCGTTTCAAGATTTGCAATCTTGTGTAACACGGGGCTGGTAAAAAGGGGGCATTATTCCCTGTCGTCGGAGCTACAAACCGCCGCTTAACTCAGCCATATTACCTGTGGCATTAACCCGTTGACTATTCTCAACAAACCACAAAGATATCGGCACCCTCTATTTAATCTTTGGTGCATGAGCAGGAATAGTAGGAACAGCACTCAGCCTATTAATTCGTGCAGAATTGAGCCAGCCCGGCACTCTGCTAGGCGACGACCAGATTTATAATGTTGTTGTTACTGCCCATGCTTTTGTTATAATTTTCTTTATAGTTATACCAGTTATGATCGGTGGTTTCGGAAATTGGCTTGTGCCACTGATAATCGGTGCCCCGGACATAGCATTCCCACGTATAAACAACATAAGCTTCTGATTATTACCACCATCATTCCTTCTACTTCTAGCCTCGTCTGGGGTAGAAGCAGGCGCTGGCACAGGATGAACAGTCTACCCGCCTCTAGCTGGAAACTTAGCCCATGCCGGCGCATCTGTGGACTTAACGATTTTCTCTCTTCACCTGGCAGGCATTTCCTCGATTCTTGGCGCAATTAACTTTATCACCACAATTTTCAACATAAAACCACCAGCCATGTCCCAATACCAAACCCCGTTGTTTGTTTGATCTGTACTAATCACTGCTGTATTGCTCTTACTATCACTACCAGTTCTAGCAGCTGGTATTACAATACTTCTTACAGATCGAAATCTAAACACAACTTTCTTTGACCCAGCCGGAGGCGGAGACCCAATTCTATATCAACACTTATTTTGATTCTTTGGTCATCCAGAAGTCTACATCTTGATCCTTCCAGGGTTTGGTATGATCTCGCATATTGTTACATACTATTCTAGCAAAAAAGAACCTTTTGGGTATATGGGCATAGTCTGAGCTATAATATCAATCGGCCTGTTAGGTTTTATTGTCTGGGCACATCACATATTTACAGTTGGAATAAATGTAGACACCCGAGCATATTTTACATCAGCAACTATAATTATTGCCATCCCCACTGGCGTTAAAGTATTTAGTTGATTAGCAACACTACATGGCGGTGCAATTAAATGAGATGCTGCTATACTCTGATCACTTGGTTTTATCTTCTTATTTACCGTAGGCGGACTGACCGGCATTGTATTAGCCAACTCATCATTAGATATTGTTTTACACGACACATACTACGTAGTAGCTCATTTTCACTATGTTTTGTCCATGGGTGCAGTATTTGCTATTATAGGCGGCTTTATCCATTGATTTCCACTATTTTCTGGTTTCACTTTGCATGAAACATGAACTAAAATTCACTTCGGAGTTATATTTGCAGGAGTCAACATAACATTCTTCCCTCAACATTTCCTAGGCCTCGCAGGTATACCACGACGATATTCAGACTACCCAGATGCCTACACCATATGAAATACTGTTTCTTCAATTGGATCATTAATCTCATTAGTAGCCGTAATCTTAATAATATTTATTATTTGAGAAGCATTCTCGGCTAAGCGCGAAGTTTTAATTTCCGAACTCACGTCAACAAACGTCGAATGACTTCACGGGTGTCCGCCACCTTATCATACCTATGAGGAGCCGGCATTTGTTCAAGTGCAAAAAGAGTAGGAATCGAGCCCACATTAATTAGTTTCAAGCCAACTGCATAACCACTATGCTTTCTTTTTATGAGGTGTTAGTAAAGCATTACATTATCTTGTCAAGATAAAGTCACGACTAAAACTCTCGTGCACCTCCTATGGCACACCCTTCACAACTAGGTTTCCAAGATGCAGCATCACCAATCATAGAAGAACTTCTACACTTTCATGACCATACATTAATAGTCGTATTTTTAATTAGCACTCTCGTTCTATATACAATTACCATTATGATAACAACAAAATTAACTAACACAAACTCTATAGACGCACAAGAAGTTGAAATAATCTGGACGATTCTGCCAGCAATTATCATAATTGTGATTGCACTACCATCCTTACGAATTCTATATCTTATAGACGAAATTAGTGATCCGCATCTAACAGTAAAGTCAATCGGACACCAATGGTATTGATCTTATGAATTCACTGACTATGATGCAGTAATATTTGACTCATACATAATATCGCCTGATAGCCTATCACCAGGTCAATTTCGTCTCCTAGAAGTAGACAACCGCATGGTTATCCCAATAGAATCCCCAGTTCGAATACTCATCTCAGCAGAAGATGTACTGCACTCATGAGCCGTTCCATCACTAGGCGTAAAAACAGATGCAGTACCAGGCCGTTTAAATCAAACTACCTTTATCGCCACACGACCAGGTGTATTTTATGGACAATGCTCAGAAATTTGCGGAGCAAACCACAGCTTTATGCCAATTGTAGTAGAATCCGTACCAATTAACCAATTTGAGACCTGATCTATACTAATAATAGAAACCTCACTAAGAAGCTAATACGGATAGCATTAGCCTTTTAAGCTAAAATAGGTGGTCACCAACCACCCTTAGTGATATGCCACAACTCTACCCACATCCATGATTTTTAACCCTGATTTTAACATGAACTGTGTTCATATTAATTCTAATAACGAAAACAACAAAGCATCAGCCAACTAACAATATTTCACCAGAAACCTTAACAATAACCTCAACAACCTGAAACTGACCATGACATTAACACTATTTGACCAATTTTCTACCCCTATGCTCATATATATCCCACTGACCTTTCTGTCTATATTTTTACCATGAGCCCTATACACAAGCCAACAAAAAAAATGATTAATAAATCGCCTAACTACTTTACAATCATGAGCATTATGATCTTTCACTAAACAAATCTTCTCTCCTATCAATGTAAAAGGCCAAGAATGAGCACTAATTCTTACATCCATGATAACCTTATTAATATCAATCAACCTCCTAGGTCTTCTCCCATATACATTTACACCTACTACCCAACTATCAATAAACATAGCACTAGCAGTACCTATATGACTAGCTACTGTCCTCTTAGGTTTCCGTTATCAAGTAACCAACTCTCTTGGCCATCTCCTTCCAGAAGGAACACCGACTATTCTAATCCCACCATTAATTCTAATCGAAACAATCAGCCTATTCATTCGCCCGTTAGCCCTAGGCGTTCGGCTCACTGCTAACTTAACTGCTGGCCACCTTCTAATTCAACTAATTGCTACAGCATCATTTGCCCTCACCACAACAATACCAACACTATCGCTCACAACCGCCTTAATTCTACTTCTACTTACAATTCTAGAGTTGGCAGTAGCAATCATCCAAGCATACGTGTTTATCCTTCTACTAAGCCTATACTTACAGGAAAACATCTAATGGCTCACCAATCACATGCCTTCCACATAGTTAACCCCAGCCCATGACCACTAACAGGTGCAATCGCTGCGCTAATATTAACCTCAGGCCTGGCAATATGATTTCACTTTGATACAACAAAAATCTTGTTAATAGGATTTATAGTCCTGCTTCAGACAATATACCAATGATGACGAGATATCATTCGAGAGAGTACCTTTCAAGGTCATCACACACAACCTGTCCAAAAAGGCCTCCGATACGGCATAATTCTTTTTATCACATGGGAAGTTTTTTTCTTTTTAGGCTTTTTTTGGGCATTTTACCGAGCAAGCCTGGCCCCAACAGTAGAACTTGGTGAATCTTGACCACCAACAGGAGTTTTACCACTGGACCCATTTGAGGTCCCACTTTTAAATACCGCAGTCCTTCTTGCCTCAGGTGTAACCGTCACATGAGCTCACCACAGCATTATATCCGCCAACCGAAAAGAGGCAATCCAGTCTCTTATGTTCACAGTCCTCCTCGGACTGTACTTTACAGCCCTCCAAGCCACTGAGTACTATGAAGCCCCTTTTACTATTTCTGACGGTGTATACGGCTCAACCTTCTTTGTAGCAACAGGCTTCCATGGCCTACATGTAATTATCGGATCAACATTCCTAGCTATTTGCCTAATACGACAAGCTTTATTCCATTTTACATCCGACCATCACTTCGGATTCGAAGCTGCCGCATGATACTGACACTTCGTAGATGTAGTATGATTGTTCCTTTACGTATCAATCTACTGATGAGGATCCTGCTATCCTAATATAATTAATATATATGGCTTCCAACTATTAAATCTTAGCTAATACCTAAGGGATAGCACATGATGATAATTACAATCTTTACCACACCCCTACTCACGATAGCCATAATACTAGTGGCCTTTTGACTGCCTTCCATAACACAAGATGCAGAAAAACTATCTCCATACGAATGCGGCTTCGACCCACTCGGATCAGCTCGTCTGCCATTCTCAGTCCGATTTTTTCTAGTGGCTATCCTATTTCTATTATTTGATTTAGAAATTGCACTACTATTACCAACCCCATGAGCAAGTCAACTAAACACTCCCTCAACCTCAATTACACTAGCCGCAACTATCCTATTTTTACTGACACTCGGCCTTATTTATGAGTGACTACAAGGCGGTCTTGAATGAGCAGAATAAGAAGTTAGTCTAAAAAAGATTATTAATTTCGACTTAATAGATTGCGGTTCACCCCACAACTTCTTTATGTCAATAATAACATATAGCCTATATTCAGCCTTTATACTAGGACTAACAGGAATAGTTTTACATCGAACTCACCTGTTATCAGCATTAATTTGTTTAGAAGGCATAATGCTCTCCCTGTTTATCGCCATATCAACCTGATCCGTTATAATCCAATCAACCATGTTTATAATGACCCCAATAATCCTCCTAACCTTTTCAGCCTGTGGTGCAAGCACCGGACTTGCTATTCTAGTAGCAACAACCCGAACTCACGGCACAGACATAATACAAAATCTAAATCTCCTACAATGCTAAAAATTCTAGTACCAACAGTTATATTAATCCCAACAACATGATTAGTTAAAACAAAATGACTATGACCTGTCCTAATGAGCCATAGTCTAACTATTGCCTTACTAAGCCTAACATGGCTCTACTACCCATCAGAAACAACACAATACGTAAATAAATACATAGCAATTGATCAACTCTCAGCCCCATTAATAGTCCTCACTTGTTGACTAACACCACTAATAATGCTAGCTAGCCAACATCACTTAAACAACAACACCACCAATCGTCAACGAACTTACATTTCAATATTTGTTACACTTCAAACGACACTAATTATAGCATTCTCTGCAACAGAACTAATATTGTTCTATATTATATTTGAAACAACGCTCATCCCAACCCTGATTCTTATTACACGCTGAGGCAGTCAAACAGAACGACTTAATGCTGGCACATACTTCTTATTCTATACACTTGCCGGATCACTGCCACTACTAATTGCCATTCTATTTTTACAAAATGAAACAGGGACACTATCATTACTTAATACACAACTCCTACCTACAATCTCCCCAGATGCTGATACAAAACAAATCTTATGGTTTGCTTGCCTTATCGCCTTCATAGTAAAAATACCACTTTATGGCTTCCATCTATGATTACCAAAGGCCCACGTTGAAGCTCCAATTGCTGGCTCCATAGTCCTAGCCGCCATTTTATTAAAGCTTGGCGGGTATGGAATCATGCGAATTTCTTCAATCCTTACCCCACTAACTAAAGAATCAGCATACCCATTCCTAATTCTAAGCCTATGAGGTATTGCTATAACCAGTTCCATTTGTTTACGACAAACAGATCTAAAATCACTAATTGCATACTCTTCAGTAAGTCACATGGGGCTGGTAATCGCAGCTGGTATAATCCAAACAACATGAAGTTTCACAGGCGCCACTGCACTTATAATCGCACACGGTCTTACCTCGTCAATACTTTTCTGCCTTGCAAATACAAATTATGAACGAATACACAGTCGAACCCTCTTGCTAGCTCGCGGAATACAATCCGTCCTACCACTGATAGCCCTATGATGACTACTAGCCAATCTCAGCAATATGGCCCTTCCACCATCCAGCAACCTCCTGGGAGAGTTAACAATTGTTTCAGCCCTGTTTAACTGATCAAACTGAACCATCTTAATTACAGGAGCGGGTATCATCATTACAGCCTTATACACCCTTAACATATTCTTACTGACTCAACGAGGACCTATCCAAGATCATCTTAGCCAAATCGAATCCACATACACCCGAGAACATCTTCTTATGGCCATACACATTATCCCACTCCTCATATTAATTTTCAACCCAAATTTAATCTGAGGCTGATACTCATGTAGGTATAATTTAAAAAAAATATTAGATTGTGATTCTAAAAATAAAAGACAACTACTTTTTACCTACCAAGGGCGAATGTCTCAAATAAGAACTGCTAATTACTTACCCCTCGGGTTAAATTCCCAAGCACCCTTACATAGCTTTTAAAGGACAACAGTCAATCCACTGGTCTTAGGAGCCAGTAACTCTTGGTGCAAATCCATGTAAAAGCTTATGAACTTGCCCATGACTTTCAATACAATAATACTTTTAACTCTTGTAACCCTAATACTACCATTAATAAAATCAATAGATAAATACACAGCAATAAAATCAGTAAAACTAGCATTCTTCATCAACATAATTCCAACCATGCTCTTTATCAACCTTGGCACAGAAGCAGTAATTTTAAACTGAAATCTAGTGAATACAAACATATTTGACATCAACATTAATTTTAAATTTGACCAATATTCAGTAATCTTTGTCTCAGTTGCACTATTTGTAACGTGGTCAATTCTAGAATTTGCAATCTCATACATAACAAAAGATCCATTACTAACTAAATTTCTAAAATACCTATTAATTTTCCTAATTGCAATAATAACCTTAGTGACAGCCAACAATATACTACAACTTTTTATTGGGTGAGAGGGTGTAGGGATTATGTCATTTTTACTTATCGGCTGATGATACGCACGAATAGACGCAAATTCATCCGCAATACAAGCTATCCTATATAACCGTATTGGCGACATTGGCCTAATTTTATCAATAACATGATTTGCAATAAACACAAACTCATGGGAACTTCAACAATTATTTATTACCAACACAAACACAACCCTGCCGCTTATTGGCCTAATCATTGCTGCAGCAGGAAAATCCGCCCAATTCGGCCTACACCCATGATTACCAGCAGCAATAGAAGGCCCTACTCCAGTCTCAGCATTACTACACTCAAGCACAATAGTAGTAGCCGGAATCTTCCTGTTAATTCGACTCCACCCCTTGATAGAACAAAATAAAACTGCACTTACAACATGCCTATGCTTAGGCGCTATCACTACACTATTCACAGCAATATGCGCTCTTACACAAAATGATATTAAAAAAATTGTAGCATTTTCAACATCAAGTCAGCTAGGCCTTATAATAGTCACACTCGGTCTAAACCAACCACAACTAGCATTTCTTCATATCTGTACACACGCCTTCTTTAAAGCAATACTATTCCTCTGCTCAGGCTCAATCATCCACGCCCTCAACGATGAACAAGATATCCGAAAAATAGGCATAATAATACCTATAATACCAATAACATCCTCATGCTTAACAATCGGAAGCTTAGCTCTAATAGGCACACCATTCTTAGCTGGTTTTTTTTCAAAAGATGCAATTATTGAAGCTATAAACACATCTAATACTAATACATGAGCCCTCATCATTACATTAATCGCAACAATATTCACGTCCATCTACAGCCTACGAATCATTATATTTGCCTTAATAGGACATACACGAACACTGCCTATTCAACCAATTAATGAAAACAGCACAATTATAAACCCAATTAGTCGCCTCGCCTGAGGAAGCATTATTACAGGTTTCCTAATTACCATAAACACAGTCCAACCAAAATTACAAACAATAACTATACCAACAACATCCAAACTAGCAGCTATACTAGTAGTAATCGTAGGTTTAATTATCACTATCGACATACTAACATCACCAAGTAAACAAATTAATATGCCACACTTATTCTCAACAAACCTAGGATTCTTTCCAACCATCACTCACCGTCTACACCCAAAATTATCCCTAATAATAGGACAAAATATTGCAACAAATCTGATTGACCAAACCTGACTAGAGCATACTGGACCAAAAGGACTTTCAACCCAACAACTGCTCCCAGTCAAAACCATCACAAACTTTCAACAAGGCCTGATAAAAACTTACATAACAATTTTCCTCTTTACTCTCCTACTTGCTATATTCATCTAACCGCACTAACTGCTACAAACGTACCTCATCGCACTAATTCTAATACCACAAACAAAGTTAATAACAACACCCACCCTGAAATTAATAACAACCAACCACCAAAAGAGTACAACACAGACACACCACCTCAATCATATCGAACTAAAGAAAACCCACTCTCACTAACCACATCAACAGAATCAATCAACATAGCCCCAAATACTAAAATACACACATAACCAACAACATAAAAAACTACAGACACTCCACCTCATGCCTCCGGATACGGCTCAGCAGCTATAGCTGCTGAATATGCAAAAACTACTAACATCCCGCCCAAATAAATTAAAAAAAATACTAATGATAAAAAAGACATTTCAGCTACTACTAAAACTAAACAACCCGCTGCAGAACTAATAACCAACCCAAAAGCAGCAAAGTATGGAGATGGGTTAGAAGCAACAGCAACTAATCCAAAAACCAAACCAACTATTCCAATAAATACCACATATGCCATAATTCCTACTAGGATTCTAACCGAGACCAATGATCTGAAAAACCACCGTTGTTATTCAACTACAGAAACTAATGACCCAAAACCTACGAAAAACACACCCACTCTTAAAAATTCTAAACAACTCATTCATCGACCTACCTTCACCATCAAATATTTCCGCACTATGAAACTTCGGCTCACTCCTAGGTATTTGCCTTATTTCACAAGTATTAACCGGATTATTCCTAGCCATACATTATACAGCTGACACAACATCCGCATTTTCATCAATCGCCCATATCTGCCGAGACGTTAACTATGGTTGACTTATACGCAACATGCATGCCAACGGGGCATCAATATTCTTTATTTGTATTTATATTCATATCGGACGAGGAATCTACTATGGGTCCTACTTATTTAAAGAGACCTGGAATATCGGAGTTGTACTTCTACTCCTAGTTATGGCCACAGCATTTGTCGGTTATGTCTTCCCATGAGGACAGATATCATTCTGAGGTGCAACAGTAATTACAAACCTACTCTCTGCCACCCCATATATCGGCGACATATTAGTACAATGAATTTGAGGGGGCTTTTCTGTAGATAAAGCAACACTAACCCGTTTCTTCTCTTTTCACTTCATCTTACCATTCCTAATCATTGGCGCAAGCATTATACACCTTATATTTCTTCACGAAACAGGCTCAAACAACCCAACAGGACTAAATTCAAATACTGACAAAATTCCATTTCATCCATACTTCTCATTCAAGGACGCCCTAGGCTTTATTATCATGCTCACCGTATTGGCCATTATATCACTATTTTCCCCAAACCTTCTAGGCGACCCAGAAAACTTCACACCAGCCAACCCCCTAGTGACACCACCACACATCAAACCGGAGTGATATTTTCTATTCGCCTATGCAATTCTTCGCTCAATCCCTAACAAACTAGGAGGAGTACTAGCCCTATTATTCTCAATTCTAGTACTAATCACTATCCCCGCACTGCATACATCTAAACAACGCTCAATAACATTCCGCCCAGTCACACAAACAACCTTCTGACTAATTGTAATAAATACACTGATCCTAACATGAATCGGCGGCCAACCAGTAGAAGAACCATTCATTATAATCGGACAAATCTCATCTATCCTTTACTTCATACTATTCCTACTTTTCCTTCCATTAGTCGGACTCCTAGAAAATAAAATATTAAACTGATGTTTAAGTAGCTTATCACTAAAGCATCAGTCTTGTAAGCTGAAGACTAGAGATTAACCTCTCTCTTAAACTTTCCAAGTACCGCCACATGTAATACTAACATTTCCTCTAAAGAAAAATAAACCTTTATTTACCCCAAGTACCGCCACTATATAATATCAATATTTCTTCTCAAGAAGGAGGAAAATTTTTCATCCTCACCTATGGCACCCAAAGCCAAAATTCTCTTTTTAAACTACTTCCCGTAAAACCTCTACAATTTTTACTCTATGTATAAATGTGCATTCATCTATTTTCCACATGCCTATCACTTGGTAATATTAGAAGATAACAGCAACACGGGTGCGGGAAACCATCATCCCGACAGACAGGGCTCCATCAAGCAAAATTTCACGGACAGTGATTCGTAGAGTGTCATTTCAATTTCAGTCAACAGCTGGCTGTTACCAGAATGACTTTCATTTCGTAATTTTTCATACATTTACATATCAACAGCTGATTGATGCTTGAATTACTAATCGGCCCATGAAGAAGCATAACTGTAATCCGGCACTTTCATATTTTTTTTTTTCTTCATCTTTCACCCAGCATCTCAAAGTGATCTAGACCATTTTATTCTAAAACGTGGACATGTATTGCAAGATTCTTTAGTCCGCTAGAAATATGTATAGTTGATATTAAATGAATGATTTACGGACATAAACTGATAGCGACACTGTTTCACCAGCTAATACTATATTTCCCCCCCCCCCACCAAAAGGATTTTTTGTCTGCAAACCCCCCTACCCCCCAAACACACTAATCTACCTCTCGTCAAACCCCAAAATCCGAGTTTCAATTAGCATGCCTACATGAGGAATAGTCTCTACTGGCCTCCCAACCCTGCCCATAGACTTTATATATTATGTAAA